CAAGCAATCAAAAGCAACGAAGTTGGTAAGCTTAGAGGGGCTAGAAAGAGAAGTTAAGGTCAGTAGGCTGGGGGTTTGGAGGGAACTACTAAAGGTGTGTATAAGCCCTACATACTGTGTATGTTAGACTTTCACTCCAGCTGAGCAAAGCTATGAACTAATAGACTGAAATTAGCATATAATGAATTTTATTATAAGTACGGTGAAAGCAGTATCCCAATTGTTAAGTCAACCATAAGGAAATCGGTACACATGAATGACTTGAATTCAATACTTCCACGGGAAACTCTACAATAATTGGTTTAATCGATCGGTCTGAGGTCTGTGCTCTGCCCACATTCATCTCTGTCTTTTCAAAAAAAATAGATGTTTTCTCCTCCGGTCTCTGGGCTTCGGTCTTTCCAAGCCAAATCAAATTCTCTCTCGCCTCAAAAAATCCCAATCCTTAACGGCCTAAGCTTTTGAACATTCAATTTTTGAGGGATCGTGACAAGCCCATTTCGGCAAGTCAAGGAGATAACTCTCTTCAATTATTCCTGGGATGCGAGGGAGTAAAGATCCATAACAGTTTCCTAGGATGCAATCAAAAAAGAGCAGAATCTTAGTCCAGCATCTCAAGTGATTAGGCGGGGGCAGGATTCGAACCTGCAATCTTCAGGTCATGAGCCTGATGAGTTGACCAATTCCTCTACCCCGCTTCTTCCCCTTATCCTTATCCTCCTTGGTCCTTCGTTCGTAGTGGTCATTATAGCGCTTCACTTTGCCGAGGAGATGTACGGAATGAGGACTGACCGCTTGGGGAGACGAGTAGCTTCGACTTTTAGCCCGAGTGTAAGAGACCGATTTAAGTGAAAGAGCCAGTCCGGTGCCCCGAACAAGAAGGAAGTGGATCAACGGTTTGCTAGGCCCTTGGGTTAGCTTCGTGTAACCCTATCATTCCGCTTCCATTCCACCGAATGAAAACGTCCTTTCGTGTCGTCAGGTTGCTAGACCTAACCTAGCCTAGCGGGAGCTCACTTAAAACTCCGAGTATCATGATCGTAAGACGACCATTTGCTAGCCTCACACTACCATTTGGGGGAAGAGGAGACCCATAAGTCAGGCCGGGTGAGGGCGTTAAGCATGCTTTGGATAGAGGTTAAACTAGGCGATTCCTTATATACGATAGCATCACGCCTTTCACCAAGCCGACCCTCAATGTAGATGAAGCCGCTTATTTTGCGTTGACTTCCGTCCGATGATATGTATATCAACGTAGATAAGATTTAGTAAGAATGAGATCTACCCTTTTCTTATATATGCAACCACCGGTGCCAGTTTTAGTGCTCAATCAAGGAAGGCAGACTTCGGAAGCAATACAAGATAAGGTTTGTCAGACTTTATCATTCCTCCGGGTCAGAGGGAATTGCGAGACGTAGCTACGCCCTTCTTCCATGAGAGTAGGTATACTAGAAGCCCAGAAGCTTGTGAACACATTCAACCAACCAGAGAGGGGACAAGGACAGTTAACCTCCAAAGTGAAAACCCGCCGTCCATCAAAAGCAACGAGCCATTGACTTCAGCTGGCAGTAATGAATGCATCGACATGGAGTGTCCTAATTGACCCACAGCCAGAGGGGATCCTGTGCTCGCTGTAGAAGAGGGATGCTACTCCTCTTTATCTTTCCTTCGTTTTCTTCTAGCTTCATAAGGACTTATAAGATCCTTGATTGCACGAGGGGAGTGGGTTCCAAGGAAAGAAAAGGATTAGAAAAATAAAAAAGGACTGCCAGAAAGAATGATTAATGAAAGAAGGAATCGCCGACCCCTCAAAAGAATGAGATTTACCAGAACGAGAATCGATCCGAGGATCAGGGGGCAACAACTACTATTATAAGACAGACTTGGCTTCAGACGTACCAATGCCCTTCCTTGATCTTTCAACTCATAGATCAAGATCAGGCTCAACATCTTGCTTTTTTGCTGCTGGCCTAGCCTATCTTCCCTACTGGATTCTCTAGTCTTCCTTTAGCTTTGCAATTTCAACTCAGTTCGATGGCCCGAAGCGGATGCTCATGGGCCCGTTGCCTGTTATGAATAGAACCTTAGAGAAGGCGAGACCGAATAATCAAAACAAAATCAAAGGTCTTCTCCCTACCCTAATGCTTGTCGTGGGATTACTTGATGTAATCGTAATCTTTGGTTCAGGTGAATCATTTGATAAAGAAAGAAGACCTGCGGTTAGTGCGATTGGTTTATGTCAATATCTAGGTGCCAGGTTCCTCAAGAAGCGAGTTGGGAATGCTTTCTCACTAATGGTTCGAAGGTGCTTGATTCCTCAGTCGGAGGGGGGCGGTTCGCTTTCTATCTGTGCTCTCTCTCTTCTGTCTGTTACTGGCTGTCATGGACCTTTGACTCGTCCTAAAAGGGATAGGGATAGGCGGTCGCTTAAAGATAGGCATACGTCAGCGTAGAAAGAAGAGATCTATGTTCTACAGAGATAGTCGGGCCTAGCTAATCCACTCACTCAGAAGAAAAAAGAGCACCCGAACTAAAATCTGTTGAAGAAAATCAAAACTCTTTGAGGTCTGCCAAAGGCGCTGAAAAGCGCAGCACTTCCCTGGTAAGAAAACGGGGCTTCTATTTAATTCAATTTTACCCTTTTGTGAACACACCCTGGGGGTTGGAACCTCTTGCTCTTATGCTAAGGCAGAGGCTTTCTCAATGGGGGTTGTTTTCTTTCCCATGAGGCTTTCTGACTGTATAAAGGAATGTTACGTACGCTTTCGAAGGCTTTATGAAGAGAATTTTGCAGATCTTTATTCCAGTGCCAATTCGGTTGGGGATGTTTGTCCCAATTTCGAAGATTCCGATTCGATTTCTCCTGATCCAGCTTCCATACTTTCATCTGCTACTGAGAAAATTTTCATTGCCTTCTTGTTCTTGTTATATTATCTTAGACTATCTATGAGAAGTTTTTGATAGCTTGTGCTAACAAGAGAGAGGTTAAGAGAAGAGTACCTACTAGAAGTAATGCACCCTTAGTATTATCTTTGCTTTCTTCTTCTATTTCGTTTCCATTGTTCTGTGTAATCACCTCGACATTAGATGAACAATCGTGGAATCGTTCTACTTCCTAAAGGGGTGCTTCACTTACCATATTATTACGATAGGTATCCATAATTAAGCCATAAAGATCTTCTAGTGAAAATGATTTGAAGGAAATATGATATTTTATAGCAAAGGAAAAACAAATAGCAGGAATAACATAATATAAGACATCTGCCAGGGTTAGACGTACGACCTAAAGGAATTACATAATTTAAGACACTTTCGGATCCCTGTCTATGACCTAGAATGGGGTTATTTTATTTTTTTTTATTGAGATTGATTGTTAGTAAGTATGTCTTTTTTCTTTCTTGGGCTCCTTTCTATAGACCTAATACCTCGTTCCGGAGATTTCAACAGACTAGACTTTCCTTTATCCAACCTTTCCTTCTTCTCGAGCAACTCTTTCCATCGCTGGCTTTGTTCTATTACATTATAAATAGACGGAATTCCTTGCTGTAGTTTGACTAGTTTAATAGCTTTAAGTCCAAACCCTCGAGCAAAGGGTAAGCCTTGCAAGTTCCGATCGTTCTCTTCCATTACTTCTATAAAAGATCTACCTTGGAAGATGTCAGAAAAACGTGGCTTTCCTATATGATGAGGCGGACGGTAAAAGTTAGTAGATCCGTAGGCTGTGTAGGGATTAGATCTTTCTATAGAAGACGTATTCCTATTAGATATATGTGTTTGTGATCTCCGTTCTTTACAAGCAGATATTATAGTGTTAGTGAGATTTTGAATGTGCATTTTCTCTTTATTCTTTTATTAGTCGTTTTGCTATTTCTTTTCCTCTATAGGGTGACATAAAGTGATTTGCCAGGATCAAACTCTTATTTTGAGTATGATTGGGACCTAAAGTGGTAGAACCTGATGAACCGGGCGTACTCTTCCTTAGCGGCCTTCTGTGAATTTGTCTTCTCTTATGATTTTTGCTACTTTCTTTAGTTTAGTGATTGATATCAAAGAGAGTATAGTCACTCAACTAATCCACTCGTGGAGTGCGTTTGGTATAGTAGTGGAAGTCTCAACTCCGCCCCTGTAGGTATCGTCGAAATGGTTACCCGAACCCACCTACGGACCTCTTATATACGCCCCAGCCGTACCACCTAGCTTTAAAGCAGATAATGCAAATGGAAAGTCACTGGTTGAAATCAAAAGATGAACTTTCAGTAACGGGAGAGGTACGAAGTAGCTCGAGTGATAACGAGAGGTCTTCAGGTGCTCGACTGATAAGGAAAGGGCTTTAGCTCTCGCCCTAATGACTGGGGAAGTCGAGGGAATTAAAGCTTATCCGAACGAGCGAAGGGCTTCATCGATACGAAAGTTTTCCTATTCTTTCTCTTCTCACCGGGTGATCCCGTTCGAGGTCAATCTTCATTTCATTGCCTTCCTTAACTCAGTCCAATTCTTCCTCCCCTCGACCTCGCGCGACTTCTCTCTCTTTATTTAGGGAACCGAGTGAACGCAGAATCCTAATCGGCCTTTCGGCTAGCACGTGGGATCTTCTTCTTTATATTAAGATAGAACCAAACAAGAGCCATTCTCCTTTGAACAAGAGCTGATTTTTTCCCCTCGTTCGCTAGCCTTTTGGCTTAGTTGAGACCTTGACGCCGACATGAAATCGATTTTCTTTGGCTGTCACTGAATTCATCCGGCAATTGATACCGAAAATCGGCCTTTTAAAAAGCATCCTTTGATCTGCTTTAGGGTAAATAACAGCAAAACTGTCCCATGCCACACGGGCAGAAAAATGAAATGACAACTAGACTTATTAGTAATTTCGTACTTCTGTCGTTGGGGATCAGAAATGGCACTTTACAGCAAGAAGAAAGAACAACGAAGAAGATAGGCTTGTAGCCTCACCGGAATCAGATTCTGTAGCTGATACAACTGATGTTCCTTCATCTCCTTTCCCATCCGCCCGGGGAACCGAGTCTTCTTTATTGATTACTGAATTGGCTGCTGCAGAGGATACCACTTCTGTCACTGATTCAGTAGATGGACGAGACAACCTCTTTCACCGAGCCGAAAAGTCTGCTATCGCTTAAGATAATAAGATAAATAGAGAACGGGCTTACCACTTCATCTGTTGTAGCTGAATTAAATGAATATACATATGATGTGGAAAGTTAGCAAAAAAGCTCCGTTACGGGAGAGTACTCTTTAGAAGACCCGTAGCTGGCCATAACTCGAACTGGGCATTCTAGGCCTGAGGATTCTTTACTGACTCGTCTGATGTCTCCGGAGCGTCTTCCCTAAGCGTCTGGTGAAAAAGGGTCCGCCACCACTGAATCGGATGCTATTGCTCAATTGAATTGTGTAACCGAATCGGATGTCTCCTTATCCATAAGCCCAGAGATCAGAGAGAATAGTAAGACATAAGCCTAGCCTAGAATGCCTAGGCAACAGAAAGAGAATGAATAGGAAGATAAGACTAGAGAGGCTAGTAAGAAGAAGAAGAATTTTCCAGTTCGAGAATAGGGAGCAACTAGGAGACAACATCCGAGTTAGCAACTTTCAAAGCAATTCGGTAAAAGAATCTTTCCCAGAGAAGAGTCTTCGAGAATAAAGAAAGACATAGGGTTGCCCAGAACAGTTCTCCCAGCAAGGGGAATCCTAGAGGAAGAAGAGGGGAAAGCGCAAGTTTTTACATTCTTTCAAGTCAGATCTTTCCTCTGGTCTTTCTCTAAATAGCTTAGCTTAAACTTCAAAGCTTCCGGGCTTACCCTTTTAGTTTAGTTAGATTGAAGGCTTTCTTCCCTAGAGGAGGGACGGTACTCAACATTCTAAATAGTAAGCAGCAAAGTCAGTAACGGGAAAGCCTTGACTGACCTATAGCTTTTCGCTTCACCGGAATCAGATACGATGCTGTCGATGATCAAACTTCTGCCGCGGAGTTGGCTTCAGTTATAGGATACTTATTCTATCACTGAATCATCTAGGGAAAAAGAGTCCTGCTATTGTTACATCTTCAGCTGGCGCTGGAAAGGTGAGCAGCATACAGGGCAAAAGAGGTAGGAAGGTCTGAGTTCGACTCTTAGATTAGGGCGAGCAGGCGCAGTTGACTGCTAGGCACGGGTGACTTCGAGTTCCAGCGAGAAAGTTACTTCTAGTATTTCAAGTTCCGGTAAGAAGGGCTTATTTGGAAGTGACTTTGAAGGGTCCACGTATCGCCAGGGTTTTCTTTGAATCACTTCATTGTCCCTTAGAAATGCACTAGCTGCTTTCTTGATCTCCTTGACTTTCTTTTATAGTAAAGCTCTGTCACATGGTTCTCGATACTTTGATTTTACTTTTATAGAAAGTAGGAATCCCATTAGCATGCCAAAACGGATGAAAACTGGGTTTACAAGACCTCTTTAACGAAGACAAGCACTTGATGAGAGTGCATGTAGCTCAATGGTTCATGGTTGGAAGCTAGGGAGGAATGCCTGTGAAATCTATCGTATATAAGAAAAAGGTTGACTTTATCTGCTTCGAAATCTCGTAAGAGAATCAAGTTCCTAGAAGGCGGTTGCGGCGCATCCAGTAGGAATCGATTGACCCATAGGCCCAGCCGGATGGAAAAGAAGGAGATGTTCTCTCTTTCGCTGTATCATCATTGGTCCCTCTATATAAACAAATGGTTGAAAGAGGAGTCGGATAAGAGATACGTGGGACGGGGGGCATCCTGTTGGATCAGGATATTGCTTAATGAGTTTTAAGCCTTTCCCTATCTTCTCTCATGAAGGCCAAAAGAGTTAGGAAACCTAGAAGACGACCTATGGGAACTGAGCACCTAGCTCCCCTTCACCTAGGAGAATTAGAGTCTTTCCTAATTGATACGAGTAGTCATTAGGGACTAGATTCATTAGGCTTAGTATAGAGGAAAACCCCTGATTGATGCAGCAAGAATTCTCCCACTCGTCTCGTTCTCTGTTTGATGAAAACCCTGTTCTATGGAAAAAAGGTACATGCTAAGGAAACCTAAAGTAAGACTAACAAGAGCGGGCTTCCTAAAACATGAGTGCAAGGTTCTACTTCTTACTTTCTTTCCTTAAGTCGACGATTCCCCTTCCTTCTCATGAGAGTTGATCCCATCTCCTGTGAAGGGGTGAGCTAGACTAATGGCATGGGAACTTCCTTTCTTCGAGAAAGCAGATTCCTTCTTTTAGCCTTTTAATAAGGTCAGGCATTGCGCTGTGGCATAAGCTTTGGTGGCCTTATCCTTTGAATTGGCACTGGCCTTATAAACTACAGGTCAAAGACTTTTTTTATATGATTAGACCTATGGTATGGGACTGACTAGCTTCCCTCGAGAAGCTGGCTTATTGGGGTTAGGAATTCTTAGGCACGATAGACCAGGAGTAGGCTGAGGTAAGACCTTTCTATATTAAATTTCTCTTACAGACTGAATCCATAGTTGGCTTGGTCATAACTAGTAGTAGCTCCGGTTACTGTTGGAGTCGGTGGAATCATCTCACTGGGACTAGGGACTTACAGACCATCTCCTTTCCCATACGATTGGTCCAACACTACTCGAGTTATTTCGCTCTAGCTGCATGAATCCTAAGCTTTGGTTCCGAGATTGGGTGGAGGAGCAGACGGAGGTGATGGTAGTGAAGACCCCAGGTAGGGAGAGCTAGGAAACAGAAAGAGGTAGGAAGTCTGCAATTAGTTTCACTCCTAAAGAAGTGGAGGACTAAGAAGAAGGTGATGCTGGAGTTCCAGTCTTATTCTTTTTTGTCGAAAATGGAGAATCGGATCATCGAGCAGATCATAGCATCGAGGAAGAAACGATAATAGGCTTACAGTAGACCTTAGCGGCCTACCTTGCAACTATAGAAGGTGGTAGCTCCTACCTTCTAGTGGAGAAGGTAAAGGTATCCCAGCCTTAAGGTTGAGGACCTTGTAAAAGATAGCTATGGTGTACCGTACCCGAAGCTAATGTGGCCTTGAAACTACCCTTTCTCTCGTCACTAGGAAGTGTGTGCAACCTTTTCTTATTCGCCTGTGACCGATGGCTTTCTTTGCTCGAAGCAATATTTAGACAGAGTTTCGTTCCTACGTGTCATCCGTGGGGAGAATACAAGGCGCTTGAAAGGGATGTTTTTAGTGTATGTAACTATATATTTATAAATATAGGAAAGGAAGTCGTCCTCTTGTTTCAGCTTACCTTCCCGGTCCGACTCCTTTTCTTGGATGAAAGGAGCCGCCATACCTCGAAAAAAGAAAAAAAAAAAAAAGGATATGTTCTACCTGGCTTGAAAAAATGGTAGAGTGTATTCAGTTATTTTTTATTTTATTGTACGGGCCTTTTTCCTAAAAAAAAGTTGGCTTTGTAATAGAATAGCCTTGTTCGTGTCTCTATATGCCTTAAGATTTACTACAGCCGTATCGAACTTGTTTGTACTCTTTTTCATGAGAATATTCCCAATCAATCAATTGCCCTTGCTACACTACAGCTTTTTCTTTCAATTAGCTCTTACTCTACTCTATATCTTAGGTTTTTGTCTTCTTTTTCGGTATGGATGCTCTGCAAGAAAGCAAAAGAGCCTAGCCTACCTAGTTAGTACTCTCGTACTGGAAAAAGCCAATCAACCTCTAGGATGCTTTTCGACAAAGTTGACATGGCAGGAAGAACAGCTAGAAAATCTCACTGATCACCAAAGAACGAGATAAATGAAGCCGCACCTTGTTAGTCCCCGGTCGGTGCTAAAGGACTTATTCCTCCTAACACACTCGAAGCGAAGTTTGATCTCCCAATCCTTGGAAGTTCTACTTAGATGGTTTCACGGGGGTACATTTTTACTCGTCTAGAGCGAATATGCCGCTGATGCATAAGGCAGTGTGGCACCTTCTGAATCATATAGAGTTTGTAGCTAGGCGTCATGCACACAAAGACCTGAACATTGCGTTTTACGGGGTAGTCAAAATCGATATAAGACGAGCTGCTAACATGAAACGATCCCCTCTGTAAATGTCTTAATTAGGTAAGTTCGAAGTCAAGCTAGAGGGTAGTGGGAGGGTGAGGGGATTCGCAATGGCAAATCCTCTGTTTCAGGCCTTAGTCCGGCCTTTACATGATTGGGTGATGGATGTGCTTCGTCGTCTTCCGACTGACGGGACATATAACCAAACCGCGCCCCTTGCTCGGTCAAAGTCATTTGTTTTCCTTCGAGCTCAAAGCTGCTACCAAATTGTTTAGTTTGTTTGGCCTCTTCCGTAACCCTTGCCGCTCAGACGATGTTCTCTTGTCCCCTCGGGAAAGCGGTTTGCCTCGTTTCCTCTTTTGCTTCCGTTGGGGACGTACTGAGATAGAATGAAGAAGACGCTCAGTGGGCTCATGCAGACATGGTGTCTTTCGGCGAGATTGATCTAATTCTTCTATAGGGAAGACTTATTTTCTAACAAAAAGGGATATTCCGTTGCTCTTGCTGCTCTTGACCCGGTCTCTTTCAATGCAATTTCAAATATCGTATATGATATGTTAAAGCAAGTCGCGGATCGGCCTGTCGACTTATCAAATCAATATTTTTTCTCCTTTATCGGGTCGGGGTCTCTATCTCTAAAAGAAAAAAGCATCTGGAGCAGAGGGTGCGCCCTTTCAAAGGAAAGGAGTGGGAAATTCAATATTCTATGATCCTGGCCCCCCAACCGATGTATCGATACCTTGAAGCCGATGAAATCACATTCTAATATAGGGCTTCGGCTCTCTTTACCATTATTTGTCACCCGAAAAGGGTATTTCGTTGGAGAGGTCCGCAAGCGAGGTCAAAAGCCGATTAAGATTCCAAAAACGACTTCTCCGTCACTGATTCTATAGGAAAGGTCCCCTTCCCACATACATATTATGTCAAGCTCGGGGTTAGACGTAGAAGGACCCTCTCCATCCAGAAGGTAGCTTTAGCTTGCTTCCAAGTCCAAGTTTTAGTTAGACAGGGTACTCGGGAAAAAGGTCTTGGGTTAAGTGTCAAGCGAGGGAATCGCCAGAGAGAGGGAGAGCGGAGTAATCCAATCCCGAAAACGATTCAAAATCCTATTATCACTTCGATCTAAAAGGGTATTTCGTTCGGATTCAATCACACTTTAAGATTTATCTACGCTCAGTCTCTATTACAGTTACACCTTCAATTGACAAGCGGAAAGAGCATTGGTTGAAGGATAGCATAAGGCCTGATAGAGCAAACTCACTAAAGGGAAAGTAGCTTGATATCGGTTCGAATCCAATTCGTGACAAAGCTTTAAACATAGAATTTCTCCCCGAAACCGATTCCTAAATCGATTTGATGATAAAATACAGGAAAGGGCGCCCGACCTGCCATTAAATCAATATTTATTCGATTCCTTCGAAAGGGGTTATTCCGACAACACCCTATTCGCCAATTAAAATACGATGATCATCTCGGTTTTGACATATTCATATATACCAGATTATAGATCCTGAATGTTAATGTCCTTGGGCTCGATGCAATAAACTGTCATGGCTCTGTAACTAGTTATGGAAGGGATCCGATTGAATAATCCGCGGCTGTCTTCGTTGAGGAAGTATCCTCGTCACCCGAAGAAAGTGCTTTTTGTCTACGCATTCCCTTTCTGTCCTTCTTAGAGGGTATCCTCTCTTTCCTTCCCCTTTTCTTCCAAATCCCTATCTTTCTATCTGGGGATCGCGGGGGCCTTTTTCTTGTTCCTACTTGAAAAGGCAGCCCGGGCATCTTTCTATTTATCCGCTTTCAGTCATGAATCGATTCCTTTCCTCGACTTAGTTCAGCAAAGAGCTCAAATGCGAGCTCAACAACCTTCTCTTTCATGCCAACTTGAAAACCACTGATGGAGAGGTACCCCTTTCTCCACTGCCCAATCCCGGGCTTGAAATCCATCAGATGTCGAATCTATGTCAGGAAGTAGGGATCAGTTCTTTGATCCAGTTCCGGTTTTTTCTTCCGACTAAGACTCCTAAGGCCGATCAATCCATCTAGTGAGCTTCTGTTTTCAAGTCCAGCAATGAGGAACAGTTCTTTTGGGAAGGAAGACAGGATACGCTCCTGAGCCCAGATCGGATTCACGTGCAAACCCCTTTTTGTCCAATTCAACCTCAAACTCAAAACTGTCGTAAGGAAAAATCGCTCATACCCTTGGGAGTTTTACTTTCCTTTTTCAATAGCTGCTACTTCTCTAAGACCGGTTATTCCTCAGAAGGGGGGAGAGAGCCCAAGGCATAGTAAGCAGGTATGAGCACGACCCCTCATCGCGGAATAGAGAAAGGTTCTCTATTCGACTGCGAAAAGAGCACCTCCACTCTACTCGTCTAAGATCTGAGTTAGCAAATTGAATAAAGTCAGAAGTTTTCTTTTGCTAGAGACCCATATCCATATTAGGCCCATAGAGAGGGCAAGAGGGGGTAGCGAAGGCTAAGGCATAGTCAAAGGTCGCTTCAGGACCAGGGGACTACTCTGCTTCTTCCACTACTGATATTGACTGACCTGTTGAAAGTATAGCTAGCCAAGCTGACTATCACTGACTGAGATCCCAAGCTTTGAAAGAATGTCTATCATTATTGACTATAAGGTCAAAGGTATGAAGGTGCTCGACCTATAAACGATACATTGACCTACCTTAGATAGATGCCAGGATAAGGATTCGTAGGAGATCTTTCATTAAGATGAGCTGGAACTCATCCCTCGATGATTTATGGCCCTCGAGAATGCTGTAGCTAACCTGTTAGGGGGCAACCCCGGTGTGAAGGATTTAATTTAGCTGCTATTGATTTCCTTCTTTTTATCCAATTATCCAACGGGAAGGGGGAGATACGAATATAACATCTTTATTAATATTCATAATTTATTCTAATTCTTCTCTATATTTTACTTGAATTCTTCCTTTTCTTTGTTCATTTCGTAGGCATCGAGTGCGTATACCTAAGAGTACTCATATGCTTATGCCCAGAATAGGAGGGAAGGGCCTATACAGATTCATCCTGTAGGGACGCCAGCACCTTTCAGCTTTCCAGTTTACCCAATCAACGCCCTCCTCCATCTATTCCCCATCATAGCACTTGGAATGACTTCCATTAACGGCACTCTTGCCGAGAAAGCATTAGTCCAAGCTGTACCCTACCCTACCATCCGAACTTGTTGAATCAGCAGCTGGAATTGAATGAATCAGTGGTGGGTCTATTCCCCTTACTCGAATTCGCGGATTTCCTTTCATTTTGACTTGCTGATGACCTTGGAGAGTTCGCTGCTTCCGAAAGCCGCCTTGGAGTGGATAAAAAGAAAAGCCTGCCTAGCGCCCCGTCCCTCCCGTGTCAAACACTGTCGCCTTTAAGAGCAAAGAATGGGATAAGGATAAGAAGAGCTTTTCGGGCAGGCTTACGAAGAATGCAGTCATGAAAAGAAGCTATTTCTCTTTCTCCTGTTTGAGAGCCAAAACAAAGCCTTTCCTTCATATGAGAACGGACTCAGAACATCTAGAAAGAGCAGCTCACCTGCGGTTCCCGATGCTATACTATCTATCCATGGTATTAAAATACCAATTCTATCTATAAGATAGTTGTTCAAATAAGCTCCCAAATGAGCATCAAGGCAAGGCGCTTTCTCCCATTGAATCACCAGAATCGGGCATTTTATTTAAAATAATAATAGGAATAGTAAAACCCAGCTACCAAGGTAAAGATAGAGCTCCACACATAGTTTATAGTTCAGCGCAAGGCCAGCTCTCATTTATTATATGCTGGAAAACAGCCTGTAAGGCATTCTTCTTTGTGATTCATCTCGCGTCCTATGTACACACGTACTTGTCTCGTTCCGAGTGCTAGGACCAAACAAATCCGAATAATTCTACCAATAAGATCTTAACCAGCCATTGAGTAGTAGCTCTTGTTTATTCAGCGGATCGACGAGAGAGGCCATTCTGCAACCTGAAAAGCCTTATTTTCTTCTTTATACCTATTCTATGCGTGCGTCTCGATAATCTTTTAGAAGAGCTTCCATGCCCATCTTATACAAACCTGTTGGAATCTCATCTGTGACGATCTTGCCTACGTCTTCATCATCATCCCCCTACCCCTAAGCAAACCAACCATCTCTTGCCCGGCTAGCTTGGCTAGCTCTGCAGCTCCGCATGGAAAGTTTCAGTACCCTGGACTCGGATGTCCATATAAAGGACACGACGGGCATAAATACCCTCTTTAACTTCTATTCAGTCTCCATCTTTATCTGATCTGATCCGAACTCCGGAATCAGTCTGTCGGGCTCTGTAGAGCGTTAGAACGCGTCTTCTGGTCCTCATGTATTCCCCATCTGATTCATTAAAGGTTGGTTTTCTCAGTAAGAAGATCGCTGTCTGCTAGGATCTAGTCCATGAAAGAAAGACCTTTTCTGCTATAGAGCCAATATGATCGTATGGATCCTTCCTTGAAAGAATCGCAAACAAAGAGTCAATTGCTTATTAAGCAAACAGGAAAAGCAAACAAAAGGGGTGGCATCTACTTACTTTGGATACTCACTCGGGGCCTTTAAAAGAAGGGAAAATACGGCAACGAGTTTGAGCGGATCATATATGTCTTCCTACTTGGAAGTTCCAGGGTCTATCTTTAGAGTAAGGCAGGACGTAATATCCACTTCCCCTTGTGGAGTGAAGTGGGATGCTAAAGGTACAAAAGAAAAGTGAAACATAGGATCTCGTCTTACCCCTTAAACAGGAACTCAAGCAGTCTAAGCCGGCCAGAAGCCACTCCGTCTCTGAGACGGCTCGCGCACGTGTGCATATAAAAAAAGTAGAGCTAAAGGGAGGAAGGGACGCTAAGGTGCCGTGGCAAAGTAAGCTTAGCCTTTCTCCGGTCAGCTGATATAGACTCCCCCCATTGGCACTTGTAAGTTAGCACATCAATGAATACGAAGTCTGTTGTCAAGAGTGAGCACTAAATATGTATGAATTTCCCAGCTCAAGCTTCTTGGGTTGGACTCCCTACAAGCACTTCAATAGACGTCATCTCTAGCCCTAGTTGAAAATTCGAATTCTATGTATGACCAAGCTATGCCCAATCTGCTGCCTTCGCATTTTCGGGATCGAAGAGCAGCAGAGAGAAGACTTATTTGTGAAAAAGATCGTATACTAGCTTTTCGAAGAGGTTTGAGCTTTCGATGACCTATGTTGTGTTAAAATCTATATGATCCGATCGAAAAAGCGATTGTCTCTTGCCCATGTCTGTTGATCGTGTGCATGCCTTTGCTCGTGCAAAATGCCTTAGTAACCTTGCCCCTTTTTACCTTGCGACTTGCCTCTTTTGCTTTTGTAGCATCTATTAAGTAAATATGCCTTTAAACAGAACAGCCGATTCTCTTGTTTGCATATCCAAGAGGGGATCTCTTATCCCTTGATGCTGAAAACAGAGGACCAATCTCAGCCTAGCGCAGATCTCCTTCCACAGTCAAAGATTGCAAGAAATCATTTCCGAATCTTGTATCGATGGGAACATATGGAACTGATGCGCGACCTGTAGACCGAAAATCCAAATATCTCTCGATGTACTCGATTTCTGTGGATTTTTATAAACTCTAACTCCCCTTTTCATATTTCCCTTTCCGTGCGCATAGGAGATAAAATAAGTATTCATCGACACCTGACATTTTGATTCAGCTCTATTTTTTATGTCACTTCCAGTGAAGAGTGAAGAAAGGGTCGGTGTCACCGATTCCAATTCCTTCTGTCAAGTGAAAAGCGAGGCCTTAGATAATATAGTCAAGCATGGGGATCTTTAGCATTATTTCTCTCCTTCAAAGGGGAAGCCCTACTCTTTAAAGCAGCCCCGTTAAGGAGAATTAGACTGAACATGGCATGTCTGACTGATTGACCTAGTAGGTCTTACAGACTAACTATTCCTAGTGTCAGAGCTAACCGAATTGGATGGGAAGGATGGTTTGCAAGGAGGTATACTGGCAGAGCAGGAAGATAGGCAAAGTGGGAAGCGGCTAGAACTTCTCCTCCAACGTAGCTGGTAAGGCTATTGAGAAGGCTAGTGTAATACTCGTGTAGGAGTGTCCCATAGTCCAGAGAAAGTAGGAGTGGGATAAAGCGGTATTACAAGAAGCGGCTTTAGGAGGTGCTCAAAAGACGAGATTTTTCCCAAGGGGGAATGGACGAAGATAGAAGCAAGACTGAGCATCCCAGAGGGGATAGAAGACTACGAACACAAACCTAAAACGTGCCCCCAAAGCGGGAGCTAAGTGGGTGGGGTAGGAAGATGCGCAAACTCGTCTTCAACCGACGGAGATGGGGTGAGGTAGAAGAACAAGGAAAGCGGGGATCAGTCCACCCAGGGGGTAGTTTAATAGACAAAGAGAAATGCTCTTCCTGCGACCCAACGGTTTAGGCTCTCCATCATAATACGGCACGAGGGGTGAAAGCTACTTCTTTAAGATGAAAGTCGTGGCATTATGGGTTGTTGGGAGAGTTGAAAGTCCCCGGGTAAGACCCTTTTTATTTTAGTCCAAGTCATGGCTAGAAAGAAGAAAAAAGGATGAGCATAAATGAAATTGACGATTGATGCGACTACTGGAAAGATATCAATCTCGAGAACGAACAAACGAAGCAAATAAGCTAGTCTTCCAAGGGTGGTTGCCTTAGTGGAAGGCTCCCAAAAGGATTGAAAAAAAAGATATATGATAAGGAGGATGACGAATTCGGATAGCTTCAATCATAACTGAATAACTTATTCCGTAACGAAACTCTAAACTATTGATAATGAGGGTCGAGAGTTAAACCTTCAATCAAAGTCATAGGTAGCGCCTTGGATCAGAACTTTACTTTTGGAAAGCCTCCTCCTTCTAGCCTAAGAGGACTATTAGAGGATTACCTGGTCTTTTTCGCATGGTTGGTCAATTGGAAACCCAGCCTTGATCGGAAGAGTCGGAATCCCACATGAGCCACAGTCGAAACAAAGACAGTAGATCTTGTAGCCTCAATCGGCAGACCTATCGATCATGGAACAAAGCAAAGAAAGTTTCCGGATGAAAGACGATCTAATCCACTGAATAGCCTGGGAGACATGGAGGGGCATAGGTTAAGTACAAGACAGAGAGGCTAAGGCAGGCCAAGGGAGCTTCGAAGTCAAGAGCTAAACATATGCATGGGTGTACCCTCCAACTCCTACGTTGGCGTGAGGGGTGAGTGACTCTTCTTCAGCAGGAGCAGGAGGAGTAGCATTAGAACTAGTAGACGAAGATGTCATTGAATCCGCAGCTATTGAATACGCAGTAGGACTTGAGTTAGTGGGATATCTTTACTCGATTAATTTCTTTTGAATGGACAGATGTCTGCTTCCTTCAGACTGATCGCCCTACAAAAGTAACCGGCATTCTTTAATAGATTGAATTGGTAGGGGGCCCCTATCTTTAATGGAGCGGAATATGGATTGAACTGAAAGACCAGATGCTCTCCTTTGTGATTTTGAATAGAAGTAGATTGATTGAAGTGTGGTCCGACGAGGAAGACACCACAGGTTGACCTACGACTAGGCTACCTTGTTACGAACAAATCCCACCTTTACGATTTTGGATCAAAGAATCAAGAAATGGCCATTACCCCTCTGCTTTACCTACTCTCCTAAAAGAGGCATTCATACTTGTAACCATAGCTTGCTTGCTACAAAGAGCCAGATGCTTGCTTACCTTCGACTAAGGCATGAAAGAGGTTAACTTTGATCGAGGGTGGTTTTCGTGCGTCTGAGATATAGGAAGTCTTCTTTTGCTCCTGCTCTTTCATTTGCTTATTCCTCAGCTAAAGATTCGAATGTGGAATGGCTATTTGACCTCGCTGGAAAGGAAAGCAGCCCGGGTGAGTAAAGAGGAGAAAGTCTCTATTGATGTTAATGACTTGGGAGCCTCGCTTAAGCCAATTTAGTAGCGCTGAGTCGATCCAGAACTCGATCAAGGGAAAGCGTCTATCGCTGCGTCTACTAGTCCTGCTTCTGCTTCGGCATATTTTGGAATGGTGGGGTACATGCCCGTTTGTTTCTTCCTACTCTTTTTCTTTCCCGTGGGGCATATTCTATCTTTGTGAATTGATCTCTTGTTGAATTTGAATGTTCCACCTCCCGGTACTTATTCATTCATATTGATATATGGGTCTCTCACCCTCAACAGAGGAAAGTGCCTTACTGATCGTTTTCTAATGATATGTTGGGTGACAAGTGGAATCATTTTTCGTATTATAGAAGTTCTCTTCCTTTTCCGCTTGTAGCAAAGGTAATTTGATTGCATCAACCCGGGAGCATTAGGAACTTGATTCTATTTTCTTCTTAAGAACGTCGTCTTCTTATTTATTTCGGGAGTATAAGGAGTCGCATCAGCGCTGCGGGACCAATAACCGCTGCCTTCCGCTAAGGGGCTATTCTCCACCTTCGGGAGTAACTGAATTCGAATTGCTTCTTTCGGTACCAAATGCTAATGCCTTTCTTCGTGGCTCTCTCCTAAGACTTCCTGGTATCAACTTATGCTTTCTTAGCCTAAGGCTATTCTATTATGTTATGTCTTTTTCTATTCTCTACTAAAGACTCCCATGTAACTCCTCCAGAATGCCCGTAATTGCAATGAATGCTGTAAAGTCTTCCTAGCGCCTATTTCTAGGACAGTGGTTCACCTAAACCTAAATTTGTTATTGTTTCTCTTTTTATCCGGATTTTATAGTCGTACTGATGAAGAGGATAGGACCTAGAGCATCCTCCCTCTGTGCAGGAGATAAGAACTAAGCTCTCGCTAACCTAGTATTTTATTCCTATCTGCATAAGTTGGCTGACTCCCAAGAGTGTTGTAGCAGACTAGCCAAGCTGTAAGAATTAGGATCCTCTGAGTTCTGATTGACCATCTTTGAAACTGTATGCGCCTCTAGGTGATCCAAGGGTAGGGCAACAGGAGAAGTTCCATGAGTGCATCTAGACCCGCTTGAAAACTACTAAAGACGAAGCTAGGTCAGTCAGATAGTCTTATCAACCCACTCTTTCCACTATTAGAAGATTAGATTCTTTACTTTCTCTTCTATCGGTTTTGTTAATGCGCCACAGAATGCAGTGAGATTTTTTTTTTCCTTCTTTCCTCAAAGATAGGTGGGTGGTAGGGGCTATCGTCTCGCTTTGTAGCTTGAACTTGAAGCTAATCTTCCGCTCTTTCACCCACCCCGTATACCATTGCTTGCCGTCACCCCCTATCGGCCTGAAAAGGGTAGTCATCATTAGCTCTGTTTCTTGCTTTGATCTTGGGACTAAGAGAGATCGTCCAATATCGAGTACAATATCGAAGAGCTGGTAGATGTAGGAACTGCCAAAAGCATATCCTAATTGTCCTGAAAGAGTGATCCGGCATCGAAGTAAGAATTAATATACTTATGTAATCTGGATAATATCCAAGTGGTAAGGTAAGGCATTCGTTATAAACTAACTTTCTAGCTTTGGTTAGAGATAGAGATTGTGCCTAAAACAGGAAAGGTTGGATTTCTTATGTTTAATATTTAAAATAGAAATAGAAGAAGGTCCACAGAAGATGGAGAAGTAGTATGCCTGGTTCACAAGGAGGAAAAGCAGGGTGTCTAAAGGCACCGGTTTGCTAAATCAAGATGGAGTAGTTTACTTCTATCTTTTTTTGGTTCGAATCCTATTTCCTCCGACAGAACGGGTGTGAGAGGGCTTAAAAGCGCCTCTTGGTGGAGTCCCACGAATAGCACTACTTAACTTAGTGAGTAGGTCTCTCGAGCCTCGCTATTCAAATTCTTGCATCGCAGGGAAAAAAGGGAAAGAGCAAGAAGCTTTGCTTGTAAGTCGCTGCTTTCTTAAGGAAATGATCTTCGATAATTCAACTAGTTTTTTGTCGTTAGCCGGGAATGAACTAGCCTAGAAGAAACGGGCTATCTGGTCTAAAGCCTATAAGTCAAGTACGCAGGATTATAGGCGAAGAAGACGAAATCGTAGGTTTTAGTGTATGGAACTCTGATGGGTTCTCATGCCAAGCTTATTTTATTTATCTTTCGGGCAAGTCAAATTACAAAGAGATGGTCGTTACCGTACCTGAACAAGGGCTAGACCGAGGGTCCCATTCCAAAGAAAGGGGGTTAGCTGAAGGTGGAAGTCGAGGCAAGAGCAATGAGTAGAGTTCCGGCTAGAGATGAAAATGGATCACTGCCCCATTCTATTATTATTATGTATTCTCGGAGGGAGAACTAAAGAGAAATGGAGCTGCTTTTATCCCATCAAGGAACTCCGTGGCCGAGAGGCGAAGAAGGGATCTGTCTCCCAGCACTATCACGAGAAAGAGGCTATATCCCTTCCTTCCGATTCGGATGGAGATGCGGAATCTTCTTCTTCGAATTAGCCTCAAAGGCGAGGTCTTCTGAGCTCGTCTATTGTGGTTTATACATATATAACCTACGGGCTGGCCGGCCTTCTGTTTCGAAGAATGGAATCTTAGTTAGGAGAACAAGACCGGAGACAAACCCTTCCAACATAAGTTATTAAAACCTTTTTCGATATGACCATCAACAGCAAAGCGTAGCTTCTCCCCCCGGGGCCCAAAACTGATCATCTTTATGGCTATCCATCCGCCTTCAAGGCTGAATGGAATCTGCCAGATGACCTCCCTGCAATGCCTGTCTCTCTAGCCTCCACTCTCAACTACATTGTCTTCGAGAATATGCAACGGGAGACTGCTGGCAAGACCTTGTTTATAGCTTCCATCTTCCCCCACAACAGCAAGCTCGTATTCTTTGGTTGGAGCCCTCAAGGACATATTATTAGTGGATACGCTGCTCCCGTGCATGGCCTTTCTGTGACGGAACGTGGTCTTGATGCATTGATCAAAAAACCATATCTCCAATGCAGTTGAGATGGACACCACCTCAGTAGAGATTGGTTTCGGCCTTCATTATCTGATCCGTATGCTCAAGGTGGGCCAACTCCGCTCTTGGGAGCTTCGTGGCCGCAACAAAGACATCTCCCTCCTATGTCAGGGGGCGGAAATGGTTACTATCCGGGATGCTACCCCAACTGAGATGTTGCTATTAAAAGCGATTGACGCTCTATCTCCAAGCGCAGTTGGTTTCCTTTTCCAGTCATTCTTATCTGACTTTTGAATGTTAAGTGGATTCTGTAACAGTAACGGCGTATTCTCTAGCAGGCAAAAACTTAAGCGTATGATACGCCAGGCCACACAGGGAACAAGTCCAATTTTGAATCATGTTGGTAACTGGGCAGCTGTCTATTCTTTTGGTCCTTGGATTGCTTTCACCGCAAATAGGTCTCAACTCCCCTTCCAAATAGCAGAAGTCAAAGGAAGAACTCCTCTTCTGCGCTCACCAGATAGAAAGGCCGGACTTACGGATATCAACCGGGAAAGCTCTTTCTCCTCACACTTACTTTAATGTATAGAGTTCCCCGATTCTAGCCTAGCGCTGGCTACCATCTTACATCCAAAAGCATCCAGTAGGAATCGAACCTACGAATTTTCCCGGTTGGGCGCTTTTTCTGCTATTAATGAAAGCCCTTTCTATTAATTTAATAAATTACGACTTGTGGCCGATGGGGCATTCGTAAGACCTCCCCTTTTCAATACTTCTGGTTGGATTCGCATCACATATAGAGAAGCCATAAAGAAACTATTTGACACAAGCCGTTCTTACGATCCCTGGTTTCTTCCTTATTTTCTTAGTACTTAGTGATCCGGGTTTCATGCGTAAGTGAAGTCGACACTTGAATAAAAGAAAGATCAGTCTCACCTGATCCGCCATATCCCTACGGATAATCATAGCTTACAAGATCGATTTCTTTCTCTTACGTGCCAGTAAAGTAAAGGGCCAAGGAAAGGGGCAAGGCTGTGAACTTTACTTCGCTTCTGTGCTTGCTGGCTAGCAGCGCTATAGGGCTTTTTTATTCACTGAATTGAAACTGAATATTATGGTAAAAAGAGATGTTCTAAGTCACCTTTATTAGAAAGGGATTGAATCAATCACACCTGAAGCCTCTTTTGAGAGCTACGAACCCTTAGTTTTGAGTAGACCAAATAAACCTCGGGCAAGAGTCCGTAGTTATTATTTTTTAAAAGAGAGAGAATCTACATTTTATTCCTCTACAAAAGTAGCTGTTTCCAGGGTTGACCTTAACCTTAGTTCAGGAGTTATGTAACTATAGATATATGCCGCTAAGGGCTTGCGTGCCTCGTACAGTAGCTACGTTCTGGTACGTCCTATGGTCTTCAGTAAATACCTGGTCTTTGTCCCCAGCCGTGGGAAATGACTAGCAGACCGTCCTTCACCCATGATTATAACATCTGCCCGGCCTTATCGAAGGAAGAGAGAGGGAGCTCTCCTATATCATTAAGAATAAGAACCGGACCTAGCATGGCTGGGTGCTTTTGTTCTCGCATCCAATATAAGTGGGGTGCTTATGCCGAAGTAGTTGGTGAAGCGCCCTACCACCTGCTTTCCTTGCTATCCTTTACCTGTCTGCTTAAAAGCGAAATGAATAGCCAACTCGCCTAGCTTGTCTTACCCTTGGCATTACTCGCCAGAACAACTAATGTGCGTAGCCAATACACCAGACCAGCCACTCTTTCAACTCGCCATTTTCGAATTAAAAAGCTCCTACCATTCATCTTTAAAAGGCTAACCGCAGGAAGAGGCGACCAACGGAAGCTCGACCGCAGAGACGAAAGTCGAGTTCAGAGAGAGCGAAGCGAGGGTAGTCTCAATCAGTTGTTCTTTCCTCCTTCCCCTTTGTAGAGTACATTAAAGAAGGGAACCCTAGTATTCATTCATATTAATGTGATTTGACAGGTAGCTTTGTCCCCCGCCTCTCTTCTTGGCCGAGGAGCTTCGTTATATAAATAGGGAATTTACAATTTCCTTAGCCGAGTACCCCCCGGGAGCTGACTGGCTTGCCTCTCGCTAACCTATAGCTTCACCCCGTGAAACCAAAGCAAGAGGAGCATCCCTACTTTAAGCTTTCAGTTGAGCATCTACTTCCCTCTCCTTTTAGTCGAGCTACTTCCTTGTTGATATCCTACAGGTAGCTCAGCATCTATTGAAGTAAGTTGATTCCCTTGTCTCAGAAGATATCAAAAACTTCCCTCCCCGTTGCCTAATGACTAATGAGGAGATTCAACCAAGTCGAGTAGCAGAATCTACTTTCACTGGAAGCTTTCCCTAGCGTAGCGGATGGAGATTCAGTTTCACAGTTCTCTTTACACTCTACTGTATTAGTAGAGCCAGTTGCCCCTATCCTTATTAGTTTAGTAGAGCGTATTGTCCCCTCTTTATTTTAGTTCTTCCTTGTCTCACTCTTGACTCTTAACGTACTTCTTTCTTGGTCAAGCAGTGTGAAATGAAACTCCTTAATTCAAGTATGCCCATGGGATCACATCTCGAACTTATTACCTCAACTCCAAGACTACTTAGTTTAGGAGATTCCTCACTTTCAGTTAAACTTGTGTCAGCAGATTCGTCCCTATCCTCTGCTCTTGCTTTACAAGATATACACTGTCCTTAATCTCCTAAAGCTTTTGAGGGAAATGAAAGAAAAGAACGAATTCCATGTCTTAAGTAAGGATAGACTATAGAAGAAGAATTTATTGAAATTCAATACTTATATACGCTTTTTGGCTTGTTAGGACAGCCAGTTCGGGTCGGATGGTTGTCGAGACGCAATTGCGCCTTCATGCGGAGGAATCTCCTTTCCGACGGGGATTCACGCATGCTCAGAAGCTAGTAGACTGCCGACCAGACACGAGACGGAAGGCTGAGAGTACCCACGGGCCAGTGTCTCGGTGACGGAGTGACATTATAGGACCAAACTACTTTTATTGATTCGTGAAAGCAAGGGCTTAGGAAAATATCTATCGCTTTTCTAGCTGGGTGCCGGTGCCCTTCATCTTGAAAGAAAGAGACCTAGAGATATGAGCGAAGCCCAGTCGGACTTTTTGAATATCAATCACGTCAAAAGAATAACCGGTGATTGTTGTGCGGTCTTAGATCAGAAACGAGGTGAACCTGCCTTGCTTACACGCTTATAGAGTTTTCCGACCTGCGTAAAACGTCTTTTTCGAATAACCTAAGGGTCATCCTTGCTCGGTGACCGGCCCAGCCCTAATCTCCTTTCCCGAGAGCACCAATAGATAGTTCTTTATTCAAATCTTTCGGGGAAGGCACTAAGGTCCTATTTCGTCTTCTTCTTTAGAATTAGAAGCGCAGTCGTGATTTCACATTCGGGTAAACAGAAGCCCAAGCCAAGATCGACATTAGCAGCACTTAGGCCTTAAACGGCGGATTCATTAGCTGCTGATTCTTCTTAAAGGGATCCATGTCATTTCACTCCTAAATGAGTGATCCTTCACTGGCAGCCTTGCCTTCGACGACGAAAGTGTAGATGCGAGAGAGGGACATAGCCTTAGCCTTAGAGGAATTGGGTCGATTCAGGTAAAAACCATCCATCCTTTTCTTTTTAGAGTCAGGGGGGTTCCTTCTTGCGTCGTAGACCCGGTTCACGGTACACTTGGAGTAAGAATCGAGGTGGTCCTGCTCACACAAGATCTCGTCTTGATCGTGCTTTTAGCAATGAGGGATGGGTACAGCTGTTTCCAGATAGCTCGGTTAGAAACCTCCCGAGAACGTACTCGGATCACTCACCGCTGCTGGTCTGTTTGGAGTGCTCGCAGAATAAGCAACTTAGACTGGATTTCTTGTTTAAATTCAATCTGTCTGAAGTGATATTGGGGCTGTTCATTGCCATCTTTCTTCTCTTATTCTAGTTCTCCGGAGACCGGGGACTGAGAAGGAGGAAAGAAATGAAAGAACGAACGGACCTATCTCCTACCATAAACTTCTATCTTTCTGTGGCTCAATGCCAGGCTAAAACGGGGGCATCAATAAAAGAAGTCTGGGCGTTTATTCCTTTCAAACTAAGATTCCATTGTTTAGTCTACGACGGCACCTCTTCCTGTTAAGGGAACCCTTACAAGAGAGAAAGCTTGATTCAATTCTAACTGTTGCGCTTACGCCTCTAAGAGATTCAATCGCACCATAAGCTTAAGGATGGCTCTTTAAGAAGAATCGAAAAACCTATAGTAAAGAGCTATTCCCATCTCACAGATTTAAAATATTCAATATCTCGATAAAGGAATGACTCTTGCTGAGCCAATGAGCTCAAAGAAAGCTACGGAAACAAAGAAAGGCTTCGGCTTGTCACCTAGCGAGAAATGCTGTCCCTCCTTCCTTTTATTTTGGGCTCTCATGCCCACTCAATAGTTGACGAAAAGTAACCTGCCCGACCTCACTGGAGAAATCCTAGGGAAATCCCCTTGTCAAAGAATTTTATGCCGCTTCTCGTGAGTTCAAGAGCGGAGACTGCCCTTTTCCCTCTGAAAGCAATGGAATCGGACATTCAGTCAGTCCAGAATGCTGGTCTGGTGTGGTGGAATTCGAATCTCATAATCGTTCTCCCCAAGGTATCCGCTTTCGGTTGCATTCACCGCTAAGTCAATTGCTGTTTCTTCGAGAACAGGAAAGGGAGATGGGGCGGTAGTTGACGAAAAACTTTTTTTTTTCAGAATCAAAAGTTCGAGCGAAGTTACCAACATAACAATTAATGAAGCCCCGACTCTTTCTAGCTGTATTTGATCTATAAATGGCACCTGATATGCCGAAAGGTATTTGCTCACTACTCGAAGGAGGACAGGTCCTATGAACACTGACTGAATCTCGAAAAAGAATATTATTCAATGACATCAGATCTTCTCGGATAGCCCTCGCCGAGTGAGAAGATTTCCCATTGTCTTAGCGCCATTGCTCTTAACAAATTCGTTTCCCACTTCACCTATTCCAGTAGTCTATATACGCTATTTGAAAGTAAGAATTCCATCTGCAGCCTGAACTGCCAACCAAGGCTCTTTCTTCTCTACATCTATTTCATTTCCTTCTTACGATTCCGATTGCTTGCTATTCATTGGTCCCTCCGCCCTTATCTCCAGAATTACACTCCTTTCTCCTGCTTTGTTTTTCGCCTACGTACCCCCGTCCTAAGGCTTCTATCGCTTCTCTAACACTGCCCTATAGCACAACCATAACTGTCGTAATCGGGGTTCTATTTAATAAAAGAAAAGAAAGCCGTCGATAGAACTGATAGGATTTTGAATTAGAAACCGGCGTACCCGAACCGAAGGAATAGATTGGGAAGGCAGGCCGATAGAGGACAGAAGGAAAGGAATTAGAAAACGGCTTTCGCGCGCTCATCCGGTCCATTGCCTTTGGTTCAACTCTTGAGGTCGGGTAAAGCACCTATAGTTGCCCCGATGCTTGCCTTTCCCTTTGGTTTTGGTTCTGGTGCCTCACCTAAATCTATCTTGTGTCAAGTCGCCGTATGGCTCTCCTTCAGCGGGGTGCGCCACTTGCCTTTCTAAAAGTATATTTCTTCAGGTCCCTTGCCCCAAACAAAATAGTAATTTCCCTCGTCCTCTGCTCTGGCTATCTCTTCGATTCCGTCTTCGGATTCCCCTTTAGCGGATACTTCTCATAGGGAAGTGGTGTTGATTTGGCATCTTCAGCGTATTCTCTTTTATGAGATAATGGCAAGAAGTGTATCGATCAGGTCAGTGGCCTTGACCTTACAACTCGTACTCCTCTAAAGGCCTATCGGGCTGGCTGCTCTCGACCCCGGTAAAGGCGAGAAAAGGGCAAGTGCGGGCGAAGAAATGAAATATAGAGAGTAGTAGTTAAAGGAGCGAACCGAAAAGCAAGACGCCGTTGCGCGAAAGGCCGGCATCGAAGTTGAAAACTAGAATCCCAGTCCGAAAGAAGAAGGCGAGTAATAAGAAAGGCGACCCGAAAAGCAAAGGCGTGACGATTCCACTCTCTTTCTTCTTCTATAGGTCCTTTTCCCTAGCTTTAGAGGAGACCAACACTGGTATTTTCTTTATTTACTTGAAGCCAAAAAGCCGCTTTTATACGAAGTTTTAAATCCAGCTACCGGTGCCCTGATTCAGCAGCTGAACTTGCCCGCCTTCCCCTACTTTATGGTCTTGTAAACGGGGGTATGGAAAGATAGAGAAAGAAGGCTTTCCCTTTACGGTATTCTATCCCATTTTCCTTGCCCGAAAGAAGACGGCGTAGGGGGTCCCTCCCAACTCTATAACCTGACTAGCTAGCTTGCCTCTCGTACGGTTCAAAAGGTTAAATTCCTAGCTTTCGCTTCGCTCTTCGAACAACTACTTTTTTTGACTCGCGTAAGGAATTCCCCCCGCCCGTCCTAACACACCTTGCTATGACAGTCGGAATAGGAGTTAGTGGCAGGCTGGGTGAAGAAGGGAATATGGCTTATTCGTACTAGTAAGAGAAGAAGAAGAGGGCGACCGGCGTTTCCTCTCTCTTCTTCTCTAGGAAAAGCGCCCCTTAGCGAAGTACTCTTAAGGTGCGCCTGGGACTTTCTTGTCTATCCCAAAACTTGCTAGAACTGCGGATGTCCCCATGGTTGGAAGCACTACAACTTCAATTAGATTGAAAGGCGTAAACTTACACTTCCATTCAATCCCCAGGGGAAGGTGTAAACTACACAACTCCAATTGCTTGAACTGCTATTCCAACTTCAACTGGATGGCCAGCAACTGTAAGATCAATGGCTGTAAACTCGGATACCAAAAGGAGAAAGAAATCAATATCTTATCCTTATTGGGGTGGGGGATAATCAAAATAGCTTTGTCACACAGGGCAGAGAAAGATCTCTTACTATTATCCTTAGTCGTCCTACCCGAAAAAAGCCCTATAAGGTAAGAGAGAACTCAAAGCGCAGGTCCAAACAGAAGGAACCTCAGCTTACAAAGACTCAACGATTGTATTCGTCTTTTAGCCTAACGGAGAACTTGCTTTTGGCTTATGGGATACTCCTTAAAGCCTGGAAAAAAGACTACTTCTTTTCAACTCATTTTATTACTTACTTTATATCACTATCTTCTTCTGTCTCCTGCTTTTGATAAATAATATTTTTAAAGATAGTGAGGGGAAGAAATGAAAGAGTATGCCTATTCCGCCATATAAAAATCTTAAGGGGAAGAAAGCGCAGCTTAAGAGTCTTTTCTTTAGACTTTAGAAGAGTCTTTATACAAAGCGTATTCTGGCCTGTAACCTCCTAGCCAACCACATGGAAGCACTTAAGCGGACTTACTTTTTGTAAGATAAGTGGCTTAAATTGAAACTTCCAATCTCACTAAAAATCGCAAGGGATAAAAGAAGCACTTAGATTGGATGGCAAGAAAGCCACTTCAAATACTCAACTCAGGCGATTGCCCACAGGCTTGCTCTGTAACCTGGTTTTCAACTCCCCAACCCACTTCCCTTTACCGTTCATCCTTAGATGCAGCACCTTACATCTTCCTTAGCATGTCTTTTTCTTCAAGGATTTGCTTGGTCTATCGATGTAGACTACTTGGAGCCTAAGTAAGTAGGAGATTCCCCCTTTCGTCGTTGCTTTGGCGATATCGTATTATAAAGAAGAAGATACCCGCTCAAGGGAAATCCTTTTTCTTTTCTTTTGATTGCGTTCCCGGCTTTCGGCTTTATCTTGCCCTTTATCCCGTGCCTGGGTGAATATGAATGTCTTTCTCCCGGCTTACTACGATTTCCGGGTGGGAAGAAAGTCATTGCTAGCTCTTACTGCTTTAGCTCCTGCACTGCCTTGCCTGGCTTGCACACAAAACAAAGAAGAATCTTTGGGCATAAGAGCTTATTTTCCTGAGCAACATCAAACACCTGAAAACCCTTTCCGAATGGGCCTGTTACTCTTTTTCTTATTAAAGCAATGAATAGTAGTTGTCCCTTCAAGATATGGGGTCTCTTGATTAACCTGTAGCAGTTAAAGAACTCTAAGCATCCTCTTTCTGTAACGAGTTACCGCTCACTGCGAAATAGCGTCAACTAGATATCATTTCAGTCTTGTACTCTTATGAGGTATGAGATCTCAGTTCTATAACAGCGGATACGGATAGTTGTTCTTTTCCAGCACCAGTAGGCGCAATAGCGCTTCATTAGCAGCATTAGCTATTCAAGCAGCAACTCTTGATTGACCTCGGCGCGGTTATATGAGTTGTTTCGAGTTTCGACTGATTACCTAGTTAACCAGGAAAGCGGCTAATCCCGAGTTCTGTTCCTGACTTCTACATCTTCCACTGCGGATTCAGATGTTGCTTCAACAGTTACGCCGACAAAAGCAGGTATGACAACTGTGGCATTTTGCCTTCAACCAGATGATTTAATAGCAACACCGGCTATTCACCCAACAACTAGAGCCAACGATAGAACAATCTTTTAGAAGCGGTTACTTCCTACATTACCAGCTAGAACTTCATTCGCAAAAGTAGCTCCAAAAGCTGCTTCTCTTGATTTAGTTTTAGGTGAGATACATGTTCGAGCGGATAGCAGTTCTGTAACAGATACTACTCCTGCTAAAGGCACAGAAGATACATTAGCAAAAGTCTACCCTTTCATGGTGGGCCCTTTCGACTACTTTTTCAAGCTCGGAATATGGGTCCCTAAAAGAAAAGCTCTGGTTTTTTTCTTGATGGGGGTGCGGTATAAGAATTCCTGTTACCGGGATTAGTAGCTTGATCAGGAGCTGGATAAAAAGGGGTATACGCCCTTGTAGCAGCAAACATTTTCTCTAATCGTCTCGCGTCAAAGTAGTGGCTATCTCTTCTCCCTATCCGGAGATAGTTGACTACGCGAAGCTAGTAATAAAGTTCCATTCGGGGCCGGGGCGCTTTAATGAAATGCTTTTGACTATTTCCCACACTTGACTGATTTGTCACTCTAGGGACTGAATAAGGTAGTTAGGTAGGACAGACCTTAGGAAGGGGTTGGCTATTGATGGGCTTTTGATGACTGGCTATTTGATCTTGATCCAATTGATTCAGTTGTTCCTGTTCGTTACCACCTAATACAGATAAGAAATATCCAAATCCCCAACATTAGATTCACTCGCAGTTTTTTATGGTGACCTATCATCTAAGCAAGCAGCACCCATAACGGCAGATACAGGCACGGAACCCTCCGTCGTTCTATCAGCACAGTAAGCATAGGCATCATGGGCGGAGGCTTCAGAAACAAGTCAAGTTGAATTCGAACCAGCCCACCTGTAGCAGTTGACCCAGGGCCAGGCGATTCATATCCATAATCAGTTTATGCCGCAGCATATCGAGATCAGGGCCTACCTACCGGAGAGAAGGTAAAAAAGGCATAGGTTGGAACAGTGGCAGATCCAGCCCGCCTTTCTCTCAGCAACAAGATCGACTGCGATAGAGTAATCCCCTTTGCTTTGAGGGGAATCCCCTTCTCGTTAGCCCTCCTGGAGGAAAGAGTGCTTTCAGCTTGCCTAAGGGAGGAGACTGCTTTTGCTTTGAATGCTGACCCCCGCCCCTATCTGCCGGTTTATGTATGACTTTTAGTCTTTCTTGCGCATAGAGTCGGTACCCCTTAGTTTAGTGAGACCCCTGCTGGGCGGCTTAATAAGGCGCTTTCCTCGCTTCTTATCCCTACCTCTCAGATGAAGCAAAGGCTGGGATTTTTGGGACATAGAATGAACTCATCAATATAGAAAATGTTCGTATTTTCTTTTTTGTTTCTGTTTTAGGTGCAGGTTATCGTCATTTTGCCTAGGAAGCTTAGCATTTCGCCCTTTACCTATTTCGGTAAGGTCACTTACCATTCAAATTGATAGTTAAGACTAGATTAGGCGGGGAGACCAGACTAATTGAGAAATTGAGAAGGAATACCTGAAATCTTCCTATCGTACAATAAATTGAAAGCACACCAAGCAATGCTATGCCGCTAGCCGGAGTGGTGGACATATGAATCCGGAATTTACTACAACTAGAAATGTTTTATAAGAAGAAAAGTTCGGAGTTACGAGTAGAA